ATTCATTCAACTGCCAAATCTTATGAATTCGGGTCGATTGGATCGAGTGAAAAATCCTATTGTTTTGGTTGTGGACTCAAGGGTTCAGGTTCAAACATGTTCTTTGAAGAAATATATGAGTTCTATTATAATAGAAAAAAATATGTTTTTTTTATTCCATTTAAGTAAATCGAGAAAAGGAAAAACATAATAAGAAATGACACTCCTATCATAGGAATAGCCTTGTTGCTGCTTCAATAACAAGCATTTTCGTTTTCAAATCAAATAAATCATTTGATCTATGATTCATTGGAACAAGGAATGGCCTGGCTAGGTACTGGCCAGGCCGGGGGAATAAAAGAAAGAACTTTTCGGACGAAATCAAAGAGGTACTCTTTCTATTGGAGATATCTGTTTCGAATCATTATCTAAAGGGAATTGATGATTGATCAAATTCGTCTATATTTATAGAATAAAGAAAGATAAGGAAAAACTTTTATCAACCTTTACTTCACGCGTCACATATGAATTATCCTTTTAAAATTGGGAGAGATGGCTGAGTGGACTAAAGCGGCGGATTGCTAATCCGTTGTACGAATTATTTGTACCGAGGGTTCGAATCCCCCTCTCTCCGTTTCTTCTGATCACTTGATATTTCCCTTTCGAATTCGAAAAAATCTCTAACCCCCTTTCTCATAGTTAAATGTATGGAATGGAGAAATAAAATCCTAAGAAAATTCAGAAATCGAGCAAGGAAAAACCCCTGATTTTTTTATTCATCACGTCCAGGATTACGTCCTGGATCATTAGATAGGAATCCGAAGATGAAGAGAGAAACAAAGAATATCACTACTGTGTAAACGAAGAGTTTGAGAGTAAGCATTACACAATCTCCAAGATCATTTTGGGGGAAATAGGGGAATAGATTCTCCATTTTTGTACCACATATTCCGTTTTGACAACAAGAAAAGAGGCGGTTTCTAGAAAACATAAGGAATTTGCAGGAATGAATTTGTAATAAGATTCTGATTCTTTCGTTAACAAAACGATCTCTCATACCTACAATTAGGTATTGTAGGGACCATACATAGGGTCTTCGACCCCCAGAAGGAATGAAGAAATGAGGTGATTCCGATTCATCTCGGTTATCCAAAAGAATTTCCATGTTTGAGTCGAGGGTTCATTATCTGATCTTATCAATTCTTAAGAATAGCATTTTTTTTTTTATCGAATAAATCATGAATGTTTCTAAGACAGTATTAAAGATCTCATCGAAAACTTACAGCAGCTTGCCAAACAAGGGCTAAGAGAAAAAAGAGCACAGGTATGACTGGCATAACATCTACGATTGGATTGAAAAAAGCATAAGCTTCGGGCAATTTGGCGAAGAAAAAGCTACTCGAATGAAGGGCAGAATTAAGACAGATCAAACTAAAGATATTAAGCATAACAAACATTTTGTTCTTGGAGAAAATTTCATTATTATTGGGTTATTGATATAAGGGGAAAATGAAGAAAGAAGGGAAAGTAGGCCGCAAAATCTTTCTTTTTCTTTGAACTCCCTCAATCAAAAATCCTTCAATTCTCAAATGAGAATAGAAGGAATCATACCTTACATACAATATCTTAATTGAATTATATGTAATGATCAATAAATTCATTTTGATTCTACATCTACATGTGTAGAATCATAGCAACAACCAATTCAATAGATATTGGGGCTGGAATTGACGAACAACCAATACCGATATTAGTGTTTATCGGTGTCGAATAGAAATCAAAATGGGGCGTGGCCAAGTGGTAAGGCAACGGGTTTTGGTCCCGTTACTCGGAGGTTCGAATCCTTCCGTCCCAGACCAATTCTATCATAACAAAGATTGTTCTTTTTAACAATCTTCTGTTTAAGGGTGTAATGTTGGATACAATGTGATCCAATCTTTCTTTGTGATTTCTAATGATTCTTCTATAGAATCATATCTTCCCTTTCGATTTTGTTTCTCACAAACAAACGGATCGAGTATCAATGACATGTGGATGGAAATAAATATCTTTTTTGATATAGGTAGGATGGGAACAAAGATCAAAGTGAAATTCAAAAAAAAAAACTGGGTGGGCCATTCAGCGTATGTTCGCCCCCTCGCCCATATTCATATTGAAGGTTAGTTAGTCATTTGGATAAACTTTATGCCCCATATCTATGATATTTGGATTCTCACATGATGCATTCTGAGTCGAAATGCGAAATAAAAGAGAAGTCTCTACCTTCCCTAAAGTCAAGATAAATAAAGATAGGGTAGACAAAATGACTAATTCTATGTGGATCCTGAATCCTAAAAAACGGGGGGGTTCTTGGTATTAATTCCATCGCTGGAATTAAAGCTCCTGAGACTGGGGTGGGACAAAATCAAACAAAATAGTAACAACGAATTGATATGAACCCATTTTGCTTTGTACTTATACAAGACAGGATAGCATCCCATAAGAAGATCCTTTTAAATTGGCTTTGGGTATGATTCATGATCCCCATGGAATTCGTGTCGATATGAGTTAATCCGCAAAGGAAAGGAAGGTATCAATTTCAAGACCCTTGTCATCCGGATCTTATTAACAAACAAGAAAATTCAATACGGAACAGATTATTTTCTTTGGACCTAATTTCTTTTATTTTGTATTTGATTTGGCTCCAATGAATAATTGGAAATCAATGTAGCGATCAATTGGGGGAGGGGGGAGATTCATACATTCACTTTACTTTATGGAAAGATTCCTGAATCTGAAGTAAGGAAAAATCTGTAGAAAACGAACCATGCCTATATGTATTGTTATTGTTCTATTTCAGTGATCAGTGACACCGGTGTTTCAGTTTTGGCGAAAAAGATCTGCGATCCCTTAAATACCCACGATTACCCCCGGTAACACTTGTTTGGTGTATCTGATGAATACGATAAAATCAGATGAGATGAAAGAATACCTGAAAGAATACCGACCTTCATCTTTTCTTTCATGAGCCCCTTCTATCCATCCCCAAGAAAACAAAACAATTGGATTTGTTTCTTGACCCATTTATCTGGTTTAAATTATTGATGATTCAATCGGAAAGGAAACATAGAGGTCTCTTATGATGATCAAATTCGCGTCTGATTTAATTAATCAGATATCTGCTAAACATTTTTAGATCCTCGTTGTACCGACTTGTTGATGGATTTAGAGATTCAATTCGGTCTTTACTGGAAAACTTATTTCCAGTAATGATGTCGAAGTAGGAAATTCTTGAAATTGTTTTTTATGATTCCTTATAAATTCTTTCTACTCGAAGAAGTGTGACATTGGTGAATCTATCCTATCGAGTCACTTGCGATCTTTCCCGGTCATTGGAATAGCTTATTTGGTTAATGACTCATTCTGTTCCGGTATCGGTAATCTAATTAAAGACCCTTCTTTAGTTTTAGTTGTTTGAGAAAGAATTGGATCTTTCATGATTCATCATCCCTAACAATCTGTTGAAGATGTAAAGAAGTGTTAAGCAACGCATTTCTTCGGGTTTTTTATAAATGTGTTTCATTCTTCTAATAAAATATGGGGTTAAATTAGATTCTTGCTGAGACTTCTCCAGATCCATATATGAAAATGAAAGTATGGAGGACTTCATATACTATATACCGATTGAGCCAATGACTATTCATGATTCCATATTGAATCAATTCCATACCGGTCCAAAATTAGAGGAATGTTATGGTAAAACTTCGTTTGAAACGATGTGGTAGAAAGCAACGTGCGACTTGAAGGACATTATTGGCTGTGGATTCTTGTACCCACCATTTTATATATCAAAGAAGATGCTCTCGGCTCGACATAGTTTGTTCTATTCCACTAGGACCCCAATTTTGGGGTTGTAATAAAATAATATAATTATAATATAGCACATGATGGAGCTCGAGCATAAAGAATTGGTTCATTTAGCAGAGAGAAGGATCTAGGGTTAATGCCAATCAATAAGTTGGAACAACTTCGTAAGTATATCTTCGGTATAGAAATTGAAAGGATCAAGTTCGAACAAGTAAAAAAAAAAAAAAAGTAAAATGAATTTGTCGAAATAGTTTTACCAATTCCGATCAAAAGTGTATCACAGGGGAATCAATCGTTTCCATAGAACGAAATAACAAAAGGTATGTTGCTACCATTTTGAAACAATTAAGGATCACCGAAGTAATGTCTAAACCCAAGGATTCAAAGTAAAGATAAAATAAAGGATACCGGAACAAGGAAACACCGTTTTCAATTGTCTCAACAACTAGATCAGAATGGGGAAGAAATAAAATCGACCCTAGGCGAGACAAACAAAAGAGGTTAGAGACGGCTCAATAAATGTCTAAGGATTTCCCTTCGAGCTCTTTGAGAATTACCCAACTTGAGTTATGAGTACGAATGAGATTTCTTTTTTTTTTTTTTTTTTTCAGGAAGGAAGAACAAAAAAAAATGACTCAAATCATAGTCTAATTGATGATTTTGTGGATCTATTTGCCACTACAATACATAAATTCGAATCATTCTTTTTCGAGCCGTACGAGGAGAAAACCTCTTATACGTTTCTAGGGGGGGTTGTTCATTTATGTCTATCCCAATGAGTCATCTATCGAATCGTTGCAATTGATGTTCGATCCCGAAGAGAGGGAAGAGATCTTCGTAAAGTGGGTTTTTACGATCCGATAAAGAACCAAACTTATTCAAATGTTTCCGCTATTCTATATTTCCTTGAAAAAGGCGCTCAACCTACAGGAACTGTTCATGATATTTCAAAGAAGGCGGAGGTATTTAAGGAATTTCGAATTAATCAAATGAAATTAATGAAATAAAAAAAAAAGGGGGGGGGGGGGGTGCCCAGTATCTAGCTTTGTCTAATTGTTTCTCCACCATTCCTTATTTTTTTTCTCTATTCTCTATTCATTGTTGCTCTCACATGACCCCGTATCATAGAACTATAAAAAAAAGTATCTTCTCTTGATATGAGACAGATAGAAAAAGATTGAGTGAATAGATGAAATAACTGGGAAATTATGGGATTACCATCAATCAGATGGTTTTCGTTGGGACTCCACCAACAAACAAAAGGTCAATCTTGCTTATTATACCTCTATTGAATAAATATTGAATAAACCCGACATTTTTTTCCTACCGGAATTCCTTATTTATTTCCCCACTCATACTTCATCCCTTATCTATGTTGTAGTGTCACTCCAACACAAGTCCTTGTTTTATTTATTGAATTGGTTTTCTCAACATTCAATTCATATTGACAATGGTGTATCGAACAAATATAATTCGATCGTGGATAAATAGATCTATTTATCCACATTTCATAAGTTTGTTTCTTTATTTCACTCAAACGATGGGTTCGTCAATTTCGTTGTGACATCAAGAAGTATCTTAGTTAATATAATGAAAAAAAAAAAAATAGAGTATGGGTAGTCTATCAATTTTTACATCTATTTAGATTTTCTCTATAATTTATCCCAGAATCTGTTGTATTTTCATCTGATCTCTGTTCATTTTTATGTTCACAATTGATCATCAAATCTTTCTTTTTGATCTGTTGCTAGTTCAATGTTTTGACGAGGTCGGGCAATCGAATCTCTTTATTTATTTTTTATTCCGATCGTATCTACACACCCTATTTATATGGGTTGCTAACTCAACGGTAGAGTACTCGGCTTTTAAGTGCGGCTATGGTCTTTTACACATTTTGATGAAGCAACGGATTCGTCCATACCATTGGTAGAGTTTGTAAGACCACGACTGATCCTGAAAGGGAATGAAAGGAAAAAACAGCATGTCGTATCAATGGAGAACTCTTAGAATACTTCATCCTTAACGGATCGATACAAAATCTTGTTTTGATTCTTTTCTTGGAAAGGGGTCAAATCAATTCAAGTTGGGTCGAGTGAATAAATGGATAGAGCCCTATAGCTCCAATTATAGGGAAACCAAAAGCAACGAGCTTCTGTTTGTTCTTAATTCGAATGATTACCCGATCTAATTAGACGTTAAAAATATATTAGTGCCTGATGTGGGAAAGGGTTCTCTTGTGAGTGGATCATCAATTCCTTTTTTTTCATGAATCCTAACTATTCTCTATTATGTAGTGGAGACGAATGTGTAGAAGAAACGGTATACTGATCAAAATTCATTATTCCAAAGTCAAAAGAGTGATCGGGTTGTAAAAATAAAGGATTTCTAACCATCTCTTGTAACTATAACGAACATAAATAAATTGGATGGAAATAGGATCCGTTGATTGTCCTTTCTGGCTCCGGGGTATCTATTCTTTTCTTACTATATACCTTGTTCTGACCGTATCGTACTATGTATTATTTGATAACTCAAGAAATCCCCCATATTGGTTCAAGTGTAATTTCAAATGGAAATGGAGGAACTACAAGGATATTTAGAAATGGATGGATTTCGGCAACAATACTTCCTATATCCGTTTCTATTTCAGGAATATATCTACGCGCTTGCTCATGGTCATGCTTTAAATGGATCGATTCTTTATGAACCGGTGGAAAATTTAGATCATGACAATAAATCCAGTTCACTAATTGTGAAACGTTTAATTACTCGAATGCATCAACAGAATCGTTTGATTATTTCGGTTAATGATTCTAATCAAAATCGACTCGTTGGGCACAACAATCATTTTGATTCTCAAATGATATCGGAGGGTTTTGCAGTCGTTGTGGAAATTCCATTCTCGCTGCGATTGGTATCTTCCCTAGAAGAAAAAGAAATAGCAAAATCTCATAATTTACGATCTATTCATTCAATATTTCCCTTTTTCGAGGACAAGTTATCACATTTAAATCATGTGTCAGATATACTAATACCCCACCCCATCCATCTGGAAATCTTGGTTCAAACCCTTCACTCTTGGATACAAGATACTCCTTCGTTGCATTTATTGCGATTCTCTCTCTACGAGTATTGGAATTCAAATAGTCTCATTACTCCAAAAAATTCCATTTCCCTTTTTTCAAAAGAGAATCAAAGATTCTTCTTGTTCCTCTCTAATTCTCATGTATATGAATGTGAATTCATATTCATTTTTCTCCGTAAACAACCCTTTCATTTACGATCAAAATCTTTTGGATCCTTTCTTGAGCGAACACATTTCTATGCAAAAATAGAATATCTTGTAGTAGTGCTTTGTAACGATTTTCAGAAAACCCTATGGTTGTTCAAAGACCCTTTTATGCATTATGTCAGATATCAAGGAAAATCGATTCTGGCTTCAAGGGGGGCTCGTCTTCTGATAAAGAAATGGAAATCTCACCTTGTCAACTTTTGGCAATGTCATTTTGACTTGTGGTCTCAACCGGCCAGGATCCATATAAAGCAATTATATAATCATCCCTTCTATTTTCTGGGCTATCTTTCAAGTGTACGACTAAACTCTTCGGTGATAAGGAGTCAAATGCTAGAGAATTCGTTTCGAATAGATACTGCTATTAAGAAATTCGAGACCGT